AACCTTATGGACAACCTAATATTCTCGCAGAATATATAGCTTTACAATTAAAAAATAGAGTTTCATTTCGAAAGGCAATGAAAAAAGCTATTGAACTAACTGAACAAACCGGTACAAAAGGAATTCAAGTGCAAATTGCAGGACGTATCGACGGAAAAGAAATTGCACGTGTCGAATGGATCAGAGAAGGCAGGGTTCCCCTACAAACAATTCGCGCTAAAATTGATCACTGTTCCCATACAGTTAGAACTATCTATGGAATCTTAGGTATCAAAATTTGGATATTTGTAAACCAAGAATAAGAAAATAAGAATAATGGAACTTTCTTTATCTCACCATTATGTTCATCAATAGAGAAATTTAGAAAATATTTTCTTATTTTTTTTTCTTAATCAAAGAAAAACGAACAATTAAAATTCTATAAGGTTGAATAAAAATTTGATTTACCTTTTATTTAAATTTTAGTATAATTGCTATGCTCAGTGTGTGACTCGTTAGTTTTTTCTTTAGAATTGAGAATTGAGACTGAAAAGAAAAATAGGCTGACCACACTATAAACTTAATAACTATCAAAACTAAAGAAACTCAAAACTCATAACCAACTTATTGCTTCGTATTGTCGAGATCCCAAGAAACAGTTACTATATGACTGAATCAATCATATAGTTGTAGCAACTGAAATCCTTTTCATAAAAAAGAAATATGATTCTGAATTGTGAAAAAAAAAAAGGGATGTGGAAAAAGGAAGGGTGATAGAAAGAGAGAATAAAGATCTAAATGATATATGATTCCCATATGTATGGTTTATGAAGAATTAACCCATAAAAAAGGCAGTGTTATAAAGCATCAACATTAATATACAATAAAAATAGAATAAAATAATAATATAAAGAATCTAATCAATATGGATAATATAGTCTATTATCTATGTAAGTATGTAATTAAGATAGAAAAAATCTAAATAATAGAAAATAGAGAAAAATTGAATTGAGCTTCGGGTTAAGAAAAACTGAGGAGATTGACTCGGAAACAAATAACAGATTCTGTTGAGAGCTCCATTGCAGAGTTCAGGCCTAAGTATTAATAGAGAAGTTATGGGAACGATGGAACCTGTGATTACATAGGATTTTCTTGAAAACGAATCAATCCTAAGGATTCATTGGGTAGGATGGCGGAATGAACCAAGAAAAAATGGATTTCTTCTGAATGGTCATGAATTGACCCTACAAATGAAGGAGAAAAGAGTTAATATTCGCCCGCGAAACCTTTCTTTATTTTTATTTCATTTAAGAATTTCATTTATTGGATGACTATTGGCGTGATTAAATAGAGGTAAAGAAAAAGACTTTAGAGATTTTGCTAAAATAAAGAAGCATTCTTTTTATCTATATAATAGAAAAAAACACGCTTAGTTATCTAATTATATATAAAGCCTACCTATGTAACAAATTCAATATAAAATAAAAAAATTAGTCTATTCTTTATTTTGTCTTTTGATAGAATAAAATACATATTTCTATGTAATATGTAATTTTATTGAATCATTTCATTCGCGAGGAGCTGGATGAGAAGAAATTCTCATGTCCGGCTCTGCAGTAGAGATGGAATTCCGAAACAACCATCAACTATAACCCTAAAAGAACCAGATTTCGTAAACAACATAGAGGTAGAATGAAGGGAATATCTTGCCGAGGCAATCATATTTGTTTTGGCAGATACGCTCTTCAGGCACTTGAACCTGCTTGGATCACAGCTAGACAAATAGAAGCAGGGCGAAGAGCAATGACACGATATGCGCGTCGTGGTGGAAAGATATGGGTACGTATCTTTCCCGACAAACCTATTACTGTAAGACCTACAGAAACACGTATGGGTTCGGGCAAAGGATCCCCCGAATATTGGGTATCCGTTGTTAAACCGGGCCGAATAATTTATGAAATGAGTGGAGTATCTGAAGCTGTAGCCAAAGCTGCTATGGAAATAGCTGCATGCAAAATGCCTATACGAACTCAATTTGTTATTTCAGGATAGGTAAACAAAAGTAAAAGAAGAAAAGAAGGAGTATTAAGAATAAAAAAACAACTACGGATTTCTTTATCTCTGGACAGACAATATTTCTTTTTTCCATTATCTTGAAATAAGAGATTAAAAAAAATGATATGATTCAACCTCAGACCCTTTTGAATGTAGCGGATAACAGTGGAGCTCAAAAATTAATGTGTATTCGAATCATAGGAACTGGTAATCACCGATATGCTCATCTTGGCGATGTTATTGTTGCTGTAATCAAAGAAGCAGTGCCCAATATGCCTTTAGAAAGATCAGAAATAATTAGAGCTGTGATTGTACGCACATGTAAAGAACTCAAACGTGACAACGGCATGATAATACGATATGATGACAATGCAGCGGTTATCATTGATCAAGAAGGAAATCCAAAAGGAACTCGAATTTTTGGTGCAATTGCTCGAGAATTGCGACAGTTGAATTTTACTAAAATCGTTTCATTAGCACCTGAAGTCTTATAGATGAAAATAGGATATATCCTATCTTTCTATCTATATATAGAATAGAATATTATAATATCTGAAATAGATCCGATTAATAGATTGTGTGTGTCTCATGTATATATTTGAAATTTCTAATAATTTTTGAGAATCTATAATAATTAAAAAAAAGAATTCAATAAAAAATAAAACAAAAAAGAAGCATGTTGACTATATCAAAATTAGGGGGCACCAATAACTATAGTTCGTCATGGGTAGGGACATTATTGCCGATATAATAACTTCTATAAGAAATGCTGACATAGATCAAAAGGGAAGAGTTAAAATAGTATCTACTAATATCACTCAAAACATTGTGAAAATACTTTTACGAGAAGGTTTTATTGAAAACGTTCGAAAACATCAAGAAAGTCAAAAAAATTTCTTGGTTTCAACCTTACGACATAGAAAGACTAGGAAAGGTAAGAAAATAAATTTAAAACGTATCAGCCGACCTGGTCTACGAATATATTCCAACTATCAACAAATTCCTAAGATTTTAGGTGGAATGGGAATTGTAATCCTTTCTACTTCGCGAGGTATAATAACAGATCGAGAAGCTCGATTAGAAAAAATTGGAGGAGAAATTTTGTGTTATATATGGTAATTCTCCTAGGATACCCTAAATTTCTCTCGAACTTACTATTTGTAAAATAGAGAGGAGAAGTGAATTATAGAACTCTTCCTCTATTAGTTAATACTTAAAGGGGGTTCCCTGGAATGAAAGAACAGAAATTGATTCATGAGGGTTTAATTACTGAATCACTACCCAACGGTATGTTCCGAGTTCGATTAGATAATGAAGATCTAATTCTAGGTTATATTTCAGGGAGAATCCGGCGCAGTTTTATACGTATACTACCCGGAGATAGAGTCAAAATCGAAATGAGTCGTTATGATTCAACCAGGGGACGTATAATTTATAGACTTCGCAAAAAAGATTCGAACGATTAGATCATTCTTTTAAACATCCTTTTCGTAGAGATATAATTCAAAGTTCAAAAATGCAATAAACTGATTTTTGTTTTCAAAAAAAAAGAGATTTAGAATGAAAGTAAGGAATGATAAATATGAAGATAAGGGCTTCTGTTCGTAAAATTTGTGAAAAATGTCGCTTGATTCGTAGGCGGGGGCGAATTATAGTTATTTGTTCCAATCCGAGACATAAACAGAGACAGGGGTAAAGAACTTTTTAATTTTTCTTTTGAAAAGAAAATCCATGTACATGTAAAAAGAAATAAGAAAGGATTCGTTTTCATATGAAATGGATATCCTCGTCTCATTCTGTAGATTTCTGATTCTTTTTTCTTTTATTCTTATAAATAGAATCTAATAAAATATGACAAAACCTATAGCAAAAATTAGTTTACGTAAGAATGCACGTATTGGTTCAAATAAGAATGAACGTAGAATACCAAAAGGAGTCATTCATGTTCAAGCGAGTTTCAATAATACTATTGTAACTATTACAGACGTACGAGGTCGGGTGGTTTCTTGGGCTTCCGCAGGTACTTCTGGATTCAGAGGCACAAGAAAAGGAACACCCTATGCTGCTCAAGCCGCGACAATTAATGCTATTCGTACATTAATTGATCAGGGTATGCAACGAGCAGAAGTTATGATAAAAGGTCCAGGTCTCGGAAGAGATGCGGCATTACGAGCCATTCGTAGAAATGGGATACTCTTAAGTTTCGTACGTGATGTAACACCCATGCCGCATAATGGATGTCGCCCCCCTAAAAAAAGACGTGTGTAGAAATAAGAATTCAAGAGATTCCAAGAGAAATAAATGATTCAATGATTCTGATCCAATAATTATAAATAAAAGAAAAATAATAGTATGGTTCGAGAAGACGTAGTAGGATCCACTCGAACACTGCAGTGGAAATGTGTTGAATCAAGAGTAGACAGCAAGCGTCTTTATTATGGTCGTTTCGTTCTGTCCCCGCTTATGAAAGGTCAAGCCGATACCATAGGTATTGCCATGCGAAGGGCTTTACTTGGAGAAATAGAAGGAACATGTATCACACGTGCAACATCTGAAAATGTGCTGCATGAATATTCTACGATAGCAGGTATTGAAGAATCAGTACATGAGATTTTACTCAATTTGAAAGAGATTGTATTGAGAAGTAATCTTTATGGAGTTAGGAACGCATCCATTTGCGTCAGGGGTCCCAAATACATAACAGCTCAAGATATCATCTCACCACCTTCTGTAGAAATAGTTGACACGACACAGCATATAGCTAACCTGACAGAACCAATTGATTTGTGTATTGAATTACAAATCAAGAGAGATCGCGGATATCATATGAAATCCACAAATGACTCTCACGATGGAAGTTATCCTATAGATATTGTATCTATGCCTGTTCGAAATGCGAATCATAGTATTCATTCTTATGGGAATGGGAATGAAAAACAAGAGATACTCTTTATAGAAATATGGACGAATGGAAGTTTAACTCCTAAAGAAGCACTTTATGAAGCTTCTCGTAATTTGATTGATTTATTGATTCCTTTTCTACATGCAGAGGAAGAGGACATGAATTTCAAGGAAAATGAAAACAGATGGAATCTACCCCTTTTTTCCTTTCAAGACAAATTCACTAATCTCAAGAAAAACAAAAAAGAAATTCCATTGACATGTATTTTTATTGACCAATCAGAATTGTCTTCCAGGACCTATAATTGTCTCAAAAGATCCAATATACATACATTATTGGACCTTTTGAGTCACAGTCAAGAAGATCTTATGAAAATGGAATATTTTCGCACAGAAGATGTAAAACAGATATTGAGCACTGTACAGAAGCATTTTGCAATAAATTCACTTAAGAAAAAGTTATAATTTTCAATCCATTGGATTCTTTTCATTTTTTCTTTTTTAGAAAGAAAAAAAAATATAAGAAGTTTTGAATCTCCGACACAGTCCATATATTTGCAGAATAGATCATAAAAAGATTGATGTATCTAAGGAAGATCCCCTTCTGGATCTTCCTTAGATATCTATGTTGTGGTATTTAACGGTTTAATCAATTTGAAAAAGACCTAAAGTTAAGGATTTCTCAATAGGTAAAGTTGCTCCAATTCCTAACCAAAGAGCTACTGCGGTACCGATCAAAAAGACTGTTGTGGCTACTGGACGACGAAATGGATTTTGGAATTTATTGACATTCTCCAAAAAAGGTACTGTCAATAATCCTATTGGTACTGAAACCATTAAAAGAACACCCAATAACTTATTGGGTACTGTGCGAAGTATTTGAAATACGGGAAAGAAGTACCATTCGGGTAATATTTCCAACGGAGTTGCAAACGGATCCGCCGGTTCACCGATCATTGACGGCTCTAGAACTGCTAAGCCCACATTACATGCAATAGTGCCTAGAATTACTACTGGAAAAATATATAAAAGATCGTTGGGCCATGCAGGTTCTCCATAATAATTATGTCCCATCCCTTTAGCCAATTTAGCTCTTAATACAGGATCATTCAAATCAGGTTTCTTTGTTATTTGGATAGGTGAATTCTTGTGGATCCATCCCCCAAAGGAACCGGACATGAGAATTTTTTATCATCCGGCTCGAGCAATAATCAAAAGAATCACAGAAAGAGATTCATAGAACATAAAATAGAAGATCTAATATCTACCTAATATCTACATAGATAATGTAGAATGATTCTATGTAAGAAAAGATTTCTAAAATTACATTTCCCCAAGTTTCAACGATTCATTATTCATTGCAAAGAATTAAGTTCTGGCAACAAGGAAATGCTCAATATCCAAGTCGGCTTACAAATTAGATCATGATCAAGTGCTTTTTGGATTGTCTCATGTCTTTTGATTAGTATTTATCCCCACAATATCTTGATTTTATTACATACAAAAATACAAAATTTTTACTTGTTACTAATAAAATCTTAGCCCTTGTTCTTCCTTAGATCCCTTATTTAACTCCGATAGTATTATAGATCAGGGTTGATGCAGAGGAAATGAATGCATCTACATACTATAAAAACTTACTAAGATTACTATCCAATTAGACTATCAAATTAATTCTAATAAAAATTACTAAAAAAAAATCAAACAAAGTGAATAAAAAGAACATTGGATCATTCCATATCACTTATTATAGGGATCTTACGGAGCCTTTTCATGCATGACAAGATTCGGGTATGATCATAGAAAATATTCTCCTCAAGCGAACCGGCCTATCCTATTATCCTATGCTATATAAAGGGATTGACGTGATGTGATGGTTGGATGCGGAGACACATTGGGTTGTGAATTCCAACGTGGCGGATAAAATCATATATCTGCACGGGCCAATCAATAGTTCAAGTCACACACTCCCATAATCCATCCTCTGTTTAGGAAAATATACTTCAACTATTCTATTCGTATCCAATAAAAAATACTTCAGAGTTGAATAGAAGTATCCAAATAACATGCCTTATTTTTAAACAATCCATATTTGTAGCAATGAAAGACTCTTGTCCCTCCCCGATATGATAAATTACAAATATCTATGATCTGCCTTTTCTATAAAGGACCCGAAATACCTTGCTTACGTATCATTGGAAAGTGCATTAACATAAATACGGCAGTAAGAAGAGGTAATACAAAAGTATGTAAACTATAAAAACGAGTCAAAGTGGACTGGCCCACACTAGCACTTCCACGTAATAATTCTACCAAAGGTGATCCTATTATAGGAATAGCTTCAGGCACACCTGTTACAATTTTCACTGCCCAATAGCCAATTTGGTCCCAAGGCAAAGAATAACCAGTTACGCCAAAAGATGCGGTCAATACAGCCAGAACCACCCCGGTAACCCAAGTTAATTCGCGGGGTTTTTTAAAACCACCCGTAAGATATACACGAAATACGTGCAAGATCATCATTAGAACCATCATACTTGCTGACCATCGATGAACTGATCGAAT